GTTAATGTAGCTTAAACTAAAGCAAGGCACTGAAAATGCCTAGATGGGTATTTAACTCCATAAACACATAGGTTTGGTCCCAGCCTTCCTGTTAACTCCCAATAAACTTACACATGCAAGTATCCACACCCCGGTGAGAATGCCCTCTGAGTCAACAGGACTAGGAGGAGTAGGTATCAAGCACACACTCGTAGCTCATGACACCTTGCTTAACCACACCCCCACGGGAGACAGCAGTGACAAAAATTAAGCCATAAACGGAAGTTTGACTAAGTTATATTGACAAGGGTTGGTAAATTTCGTGCCAGCCACCGCGGCCATACGATTAACCCAAGCTAACAGGAAAACGGCGTAAAACGTGTTTAAGCACCTTACCAAATAGAGTTAAATCTTAATTAAACTGTAAAAAGTCATAATTATAACAAAAATAAACAACGAAAGTAACTCTACAACAGCTGACACACTATAGCTAAGACCCAAACTGGGATTAGATACCCCACTATGCTTAGCCCTAAACATAAATGATTTACAAACAAAATTATTCGCCAGAGTACTACCGGCAATAGCCTAAAACTCAAAGGACTTGGCGGTGCTTTATATCCCTCTAGAGGAGCCTGTTCTATAATCGATAAACCCCGATAAACCTCACCAATCCTTGCTAATACAGCCTATATACCGCCATCTTCAGCAAACCCTTAAAAGGAGTAAAAGTAAGCATAATCACAACGCATAAAAACGTTAGGTCAAGGTGTAGCCTATGGAATGGGAAGAAATGGGCTACATTTTCTATCTCAAGAAAATTTAATACGAAAGTTATTATGAAACCAATAACCAAAGGAGGATTTAGTAGTAAACTAAGAATAGAGTGCTTAGTTGAATCAGGCCATGAAGCACGCACACACCGCCCGTCACCCTCCTCAAATAACTACGGTATACCCAAAACTATTATATACACCAAGTATATGAGAGGAGACAAGTCGTAACAAGGTAAGCATACTGGAAAGTGTGCTTGGATAAATCAAGATATAGCTTAAATAAAGCACCTAGTTTACACCTAGAAGATTTCACACGCCACGAATATCTTGAACTATACCTAGCCCGAACCTACTTTTCCCATTAAGCAACTAGACATAATAAAATAAAACATTTATCCTCATTTAAAGTATAGGAGATAGAAATTTTAAATACGGCGCTATAGAGAAAGTACCGCAAGGGAATGATGAAAGAAAGAATTAAAGTACCAAGAAGCAAAGATTACCCCTTGTACCTTTTGCATAATGAGCTAACTAGCAAAAAACTTAACAAAACGAATTTCAGCTAAGTTACCCGAAACCAGACGAGCTACCTGTAAACAGTTTATTAAGAACCAACTCATCTATGTGGCAAAATAGTGAGAAGATTTATAGGTAGAGGTGACACGCCTAACGAGCCTGGTGATAGCTGGTTGTCCAGGAGATGAATCTTAGTTCAGCTTTAAAGATACCAAAAAACCCCAAACAAGTTYYACTGTATCTTTAAAAGTTAGTCTAAAAGGGTACAGCCTTTTAGAAATGGATACAACCTTAACTAGAGAGTAAGACTTAACAGYACCATAGTAGGCCTAARAGCAGCCATCAATTAAGAAAGCGTTAAAGCTCAACAACCACTGTCATAAAGATCCCAATAAAAGAATAACTAACTCCTAACCCCAATACTGGACTATTCTATTACAAAATAGAAGTGATAATGTTAGCATGAGTAACAAGAAATATTTTCTCCTTGCATAAGTTTAAGTCAGTATCTGATAATACTCTGACTRTTAACAGTAAATAAAGTAAATCCAACAATAAACAGTTTATTTATTACACTGTTAATCCGACACAGGGATGCACTTAGGAAAGATTAAAAGAAGTAAAAGGAATTCGGCAAACACAAACCCCGCCTGTTTACCAAAAACATCACCTCCAGCATYTCTAGTATTGGAGGCACTGCCTGCCCAGTGACAATCGTTAAACGGCCGCGGTATCCTGACCGTGCAAAGGTAGCATAATCATTTGTTCCCTAAATAGGGACTTGTATGAATGGCCACACGAGGGTTTTACTGTCTCTTACTTCCAATCAGTGAAATTGACCTTCCCGTGAAGAGGCGGGAATAAACAAATAAGACGAGAAGACCCTATGGAGCTTTAACTAACTAGCCCAAAGAAAATAAGTCTACCACCAAGGGACAACAAAATTCTCTATGGACTAACAGTTTTGGTTGGGGTGACCTCGGAGAATAAAAAATCCTCCGAGCGATTTTAAAGACAAGACCTACAAGTCGAATCAAACCATCGCTTATTGATCCAAAAAATTTGATCAACGGAACAAGTTACCCTAGGGATAACAGCGCAATCCTATTCAAGAGTCCATATCGACAATAGGGTTTACGACCTCGATGTTGGATCAGGACACCCCGATGGTGCAGCCGCTATCAAAGGTTCGTTTGTTCAACGATTAAAGTCCTACGTGATCTGAGTTCAGACCGGAGTAATCCAGGTCGGTTTCTATCTATTATGTATTTCTCCCAGTACGAAAGGACAAGAGAAATAAGGCCAACCTCAAACAAGCGCCTTAAATTAACTAATGATATTATCTTAATTAATTCCACAAACACAAGCCCGCCCTAGACAAGGGCTTAGTTAAGGTGGCAGAGCCCGGTAATTGCGTAAAACTTAAACTTTTATACCCAGAGATTCAAATCCTCTCCTTAACAAAATGTTTATAATTAACATCTTAATATTAATTATCCCTATTCTCCTAGCCGTAGCATTCCTTACACTAGTTGAACGAAAAATCCTAGGCTACATACAATTTCGAAAAGGCCCAAACATTGTAGGCCCATACGGCCTACTCCAACCTATTGCCGACGCAATCAAACTTTTCATCAAAGAACCCCTACGACCTGCTACATCCTCAGTCTCAATATTTATTCTAGCACCCATCCTAGCTCTGAGCCTAGCCTTAACCATATGAATTCCCCTACCCATACCCCACCCTCTCATTAACATAAACCTAGGAGTGCTATTCATACTAGCCATATCAAGTTTAGCCGTATACTCAATCCTCTGATCAGGCTGAGCCTCCAACTCAAAATATGCTCTCATCGGAGCCCTACGAGCAGTGGCACAAACAATTTCATATGAAGTAACACTAGCAATTATCCTACTATCAGTCCTTTTAATAAATGGATCTTTTACTCTATCTACACTAATTATTACACAAGAACAAGTATGACTAATTCTTCCAGCATGACCTCTAGCAATAATATGATTTATCTCAACACTAGCAGAAACAAACCGAGCACCATTCGACCTCACTGAAGGAGAATCAGAACTAGTCTCAGGCTTCAATGTAGAATATGCAGCAGGGCCTTTCGCCTTGTTCTTTATAGCAGAATACGCGAATATCATTATAATAAATATCTTTACAACAACCCTATTCCTAGGAGCATTCCACAACCCATACATTCCAGAACTCTACACAGTTAACTTTATTATCAAAACACTGTTACTCACAATCACCTTCCTATGAATTCGAGCATCCTACCCCCGATTCCGTTACGACCAACTAATACATTTATTATGAAAAAGTTTTCTACCCCTAACACTAGCTCTATGTATATGACATGTATCCTTACCTATCCTCCTATCAAGCATCCCCCCACAAACATAAGAAATATGTCTGATAAAAGAGTTACTTTGATAGAGTAAATAATAGAGGTTTAAATCCTCTTATTTCTAGAACTATAGGAATCGAACCTACTCTTAAGAATCCAAAACTCTCCGTGCTCCCAATTACACCAAATTCTAATAGTAAGGTCAGCTAATTAAGCTATCGGGCCCATACCCCGAAAATGTTGGTTTACATCCTTCCCGTACTAATAAACCCAATCACCTTCACTGTCATCATAATAACCGTTATACTTGGTACCACTATCGTTATAATTAGCTCTCACTGACTACTTATCTGAATCGGATTTGAAATAAACATACTTGCCATTATTCCCATCATGATAAAAAAACATAACCCACGAGCCACAGAAGCCTCCACTAAATATCTCTTAACCCAATCAACAGCCTCAATACTACTAATAATAGCCATCATTATTAACCTAATATTCTCAGGCCAATGAACCGTAATAAAACTGTTTAACCCAGTAGCTTCTATACTTATAACAATAGCCCTCACTATAAAACTAGGAATAGCCCCATTTCACTTCTGAGTGCCAGAAGTGACACAAGGTATCCCCCTATCCTCTGGCCTAATTCTACTTACATGACAAAAACTAGCACCTATATCCGTACTCTACCAAATCTCCCCATCCATCAACCTAAATATAATCTTAACCCTATCAATGCTATCAATTATAATTGGAGGCTGAGGAGGACTAAATCAAACTCAACTACGAAAAATCATAGCCTATTCATCAATTGCTCACATAGGCTGAATAACAGCAGTTTTACTATATAACCCAACCATAACACTACTAAACCTAATTATCTACATCATCATAACCTCTACTATATTTATACTATTTATAGCTAACTCAACCACAACCACCCTTTCACTATCTCACACATGAAATAAAACTCCCGTCATAACAGTCTTAGTCCTTATTACCCTTCTATCAATAGGAGGACTTCCCCCACTGTCAGGATTTATGCCAAAATGACTAATTATTCAAGAAATAACAAAAAATGACAGCATCATTCTACCCACCCTAATAGCAATTACAGCACTACTAAACCTATATTTCTACATACGACTTACATACTCCACCGCACTTACAATATTTCCTTCCACAAACAACATAAAAATAAAATGACAATTTCCCTCCATAAAACAAATAACTCTCCTACCAACAATAACAGTATTATCTACCATACTATTACCACTTACACCAATCCTATCAATTCTAGAATAGGAATTTAGGTTAGACAGACCCAGAGCCTTCAAAGCCCTAAGCAAGTACAATATACTTAATTCCTGATAAGGACTGCAAGACTATATCCTACATCAATTGAATGCAAATCAACCACTTTAATTAAGCTAAATCCTCACTAGATTGGTGGGCTCCACCCCCACGAAACTTTAGTTAACAGCTAAATACCCTAAACAACTGGCTTCAATCTACTTCTCCCGCCGCAGAAAAAAAAAGGCGGGAGAAGCCCCGGCAGAAWTGAAGCTGCTTCTTTGAATTTGCAATTCAATATGTTAACTCACCACAGGGCCTGGCAAAAAGAGGAATTAAACCCCTGTCTTTAGATTTACAGTCTAATGCTTACTCAGCCATTTTACCCATGTTCATTAACCGCTGATTATTCTCAACCAACCACAAAGACATCGGTACCCTATATCTCCTATTTGGTGCTTGAGCCGGCATAGTAGGAACCGCCCTAAGCCTACTAATCCGTGCCGAATTAGGCCAACCTGGAACCCTCCTTGGGGATGATCAAATCTATAATGTCATTGTAACTGCACACGCATTTGTAATAATTTTCTTTATAGTAATACCTATCATAATCGGAGGATTTGGTAATTGACTAGTTCCTCTAATAATTGGCGCTCCCGACATAGCGTTTCCCCGAATAAATAATATAAGTTTTTGACTCCTCCCTCCTTCCTTCTTATTACTTCTAGCATCTTCTATAGTTGAAGCTGGGGCTGGAACAGGCTGAACTGTATATCCCCCTCTAGCAGGCAACTTAGCTCACGCAGGAGCTTCAGTCGACCTAACTATTTTTTCCCTTCACTTAGCAGGTGTTTCCTCAATTCTAGGAGCAATCAATTTTATTACAACAATTATTAATATAAAACCTCCCGCAATATCACAATACCAAACTCCCCTATTCGTATGATCTGTATTAATTACCGCTGTACTTTTACTCCTCTCACTCCCTGTACTAGCGGCCGGTATCACAATACTACTAACAGACCGAAATCTAAACACAACCTTTTTCGACCCAGCAGGAGGAGGGGACCCAATCCTATACCAACACTTATTTTGATTTTTTGGACATCCAGAGGTATATATTCTTATTTTACCCGGATTCGGAATAATCTCTCATATCGTAACTTACTACTCAGGTAAAAAAGAACCCTTCGGGTATATGGGAATGGTCTGGGCTATGATATCAATTGGATTCTTAGGATTTATTGTATGGGCTCATCATATGTTTACAGTTGGAATAGATGTTGACACACGAGCCTATTTCACATCAGCCACAATAATTATTGCTATTCCAACTGGGGTAAAAGTATTTAGCTGATTAGCCACACTTCACGGAGGCAATATCAAATGATCTCCTGCCATAATATGAGCCTTAGGCTTTATTTTCCTCTTTACAGTAGGAGGCTTAACTGGAATTGTTTTAGCAAACTCTTCCCTTGACATTGTTCTTCACGACACATATTATGTAGTTGCACACTTCCACTATGTCTTGTCAATAGGGGCTGTATTCGCTATTATAGGAGGATTCGTTCATTGATTCCCACTATTCTCAGGATATACCCTCAATGATACATGAGCCAAAATTCACTTTGCAATCATATTTGTAGGAGTAAACATAACTTTCTTCCCACAACATTTCCTAGGACTATCTGGCATACCACGACGGTACTCTGATTATCCAGACGCATACACAATATGAAACACTGTTTCATCTATAGGCTCATTTATTTCACTAACAGCAGTAATACTAATAATTTTTATTATCTGAGAAGCGTTTGCATCTAAACGAGAAGTCTCAACTGTAGACCTAACCACAACAAACCTAGAGTGACTAAACGGATGCCCGCCACCATATCACACGTTYGAAGAACCTACATACGTTAACTTAAAATAAGAAAGGAAGGAATCGAACCCCCTGCCATTGGTTTCAAGCCAACACCATAACCATTATGTCTCTCTCAATTAATGAGATGTTAGTAAAACATTACGTAATCTTGTCAAGATTAAATTACAGGTGAAATTCCCGTACATCTCATATGGCATACCCCATACAATTCGGATTTCAAGACGCAACATCACCTATTATAGAAGAATTATTACACTTTCACGACCACACACTTATAATTGTTTTCTTAATCAGCTCACTAGTACTATATATTATTTCACTAATACTAACAACAAAACTAACACATACTAGCACAATAGACGCACAAGAAGTAGAAACAATTTGAACCATTCTCCCAGCCATTATCCTAATTCTAATTGCCCTCCCATCTTTACGAATTCTATACATAATAGATGAAATCAACAACCCATCCCTCACAGTAAAAACCATAGGGCATCAATGATACTGAAGCTATGAATACACGGACTACGAAGATTTAAGCTTTGACTCCTATATAATTCCAACGTCAGAGCTAAAACCAGGTGAACTACGATTACTAGAAGTAGATAATCGAGTTGTTCTACCAATAGAAATAACAATCCGAATACTAATCTCCTCTGAAGACGTGCTACACTCATGAGCCGTTCCTTCTCTAGGACTAAAAACAGATGCAATCCCAGGCCGCCTAAACCAAACAACCCTTATATCAGCTCGACCAGGCTTATATTATGGCCAATGCTCAGAGATTTGCGGATCAAATCACAGTTTCATGCCAATTGTTCTCGAGCTCGTTCCACTAGAATACTTTGAAAAATGATCTGCGTCAATACTATAAAATCATCAAGAAGCTACAACAGCATTAACCTTTTAAGTTAAAGACTGAGAGTATAGACTCTCCTTGATGGTATGCCACAACTAGATACATCAACATGACTTATAATAATCCTATCAATATTCCTAGCCCTCTTTATTATTTTTCAATTAAAAATCTCAAAACACAATTTTTATTATACTCCAGAGTTAACATTAACAAAAATGTCAAAACATAATACTCCTTGAGAAACAAAATGAACGAAAATCTATTTGCCTCTTTCATTACCCCTATAGTACTAGGTCTTCCCCTTGTTACCCTTATTGTCCTATTCCCCAGTCTATTATTCCCAACATCAAACCGACTAGTAAACAATCGTCTTATTTCCCTCCAACAATGAGCACTCCAACTCGTATCAAAACAAATAATAAGTATTCACAACCCCAAAGGACAAACATGAACACTAATATTAATGTCCCTAATTCTATTCATTGGATCAACAAACCTAATAGGTCTATTACCCCACTCATTCACACCAACCACACAACTATCAATAAACCTAGGCATAGCCATCCCCCTATGAGCAGGAGCTGTAATTACAGGCTTCCGCAACAAAACCAAAGCATCACTTGCTCACTTCCTACCACAAGGAACACCCACTCCATTAATTCCAATGTTAGTAATTATTGAAACCATCAGCCTTTTTATTCAACCAGTAGCCCTTGCTGTACGACTAACAGCTAACATCACAGCAGGACACTTATTAATTCACCTAATTGGAGGGGCTACCCTCGCACTAATAAACATTAGCACTACAACAGCCCTTATTACATTTATTATCTTAATTTTACTGACAATTCTCGAATTCGCAGTAGCCATAATTCAAGCCTATGTATTCACTCTATTAGTCAGCTTATACCTGCACGATAACACATAATGACACACCAAACCCACGCCTACCATATAGTAAACCCAAGCCCTTGGCCCCTTACAGGAGCATTATCTGCTCTCCTAATAACATCAGGCCTGACCATATGATTCCACTTTAATACAACAACCCTACTGATACTAGGTCTAACAACAAATATACTCACAATATATCAATGATGACGAGATATTATCCGAGAAAGTACCTTCCAAGGACATCACACTCCAACCGTCCAGAAAGGCCTCCGCTACGGAATAATCCTATTTATTATTTCCGAAGTCCTATTCTTCACCGGATTCTTCTGAGCATTTTATCACTCAAGCCTTGCCCCTACACCTGAACTAGGAGGCTGCTGACCTCCAACAGGCATTCACCCACTTAATCCCCTAGAAGTCCCATTACTTAATACCTCTGTTCTCTTAGCCTCAGGAGTATCTATCACTTGAGCTCACCATAGCCTCATAGAAGGTAACCGCAGCCATATACTACAAGCCCTATTTATTACCATTGCACTAGGCGTGTACTTCACACTACTTCAAGCTTCAGAATACTATGAAGCACCCTTCACTATTTCAGATGGGGTTTATGGTTCAACCTTCTTCGTAGCTACAGGTTTCCATGGCCTCCATGTTATTATTGGATCTACATTCCTAATCGTCTGCTTCTTTCGTCAACTAAAATTTCATTTCACCTCCAGCCATCATTTCGGCTTTGAAGCAGCTGCCTGATACTGACACTTCGTAGACGTAGTATGACTGTTCCTTTACGTTTCCATCTACTGATGAGGCTCATATTCTTTTAGTATTAATTAGTACAACTGACTTCCAATCAGTTAGCTTCGGTTTAACCCGAAAAAGAATAATAAACCTAATACTAGCTCTTTTAACTAACTTCACACTAGCTACCCTACTGGTTATTATCGCATTCTGACTTCCCCAACTAAACGCTTACTCAGAAAAAACAAGTCCATACGAATGTGGATTTGACCCCATAGGATCTGCCCGCCTTCCTTTCTCAATAAAATTTTTCTTAGTAGCTATCACATTCCTCCTATTTGATCTGGAAATTGCATTACTCCTACCCCTACCTTGAGCTTCACAAACCACTAACCTAAATACAATACTTACAATAGCTCTCCTCCTGATTCTCTTACTAGCCGTAAGTCTAGCCTACGAATGAACTCAAAAAGGACTAGAATGAACCGAATATGGTACTTAGTTTAAATAAAATAAATGATTTCGACTCATTAGATTATGATCAAACTCATAATTACCAAATGTCCCTTGTATACATAAATATTATAATAGCATTCACAGTATCTCTCGCAGGACTACTAATATATCGATCTCACCTAATATCATCCCTCCTATGCCTAGAAGGAATAATACTATCCCTATTCATTATAGCCACTCTAATAATCCTAAACTCACACTTCACCCTAGCCAGCATAATACCAATTATCCTATTGGTCTTTGCAGCTTGTGAAGCAGCACTAGGCCTATCCCTACTAGTGATAGTATCAAACACATATGGTACTGATTACGTACAAAATCTTAACCTACTACAATGCTAAAGTATATTATTTCTACAATAATACTTATTCCCCTAACATGACTATCAAAAAGTAATATAATCTGAATTAATTCCACAATATACAGCCTATTAATTAGCCTCACAAGCTTACTCCTTATAAATCAATTTATTGACAATAGTCTCAACTTCTCATTAGTCTTCTTCTCCGACGCCTTATCTACGCCATTACTAATCTTAACCATGTGACTTCTTCCCTTAATATTAATAGCTAGCCAGCACCATCTATCAAAAGAAAGCCTAATCCGAAAAAAACTATTCATTACTATATTAATTATACTACAACTATTTTTAATTATAACATTTACTGCCACGGAACTAATTTTCTTCTACATCCTATTTGAAGCAACACTAGTCCCAACACTCATTATTATCACCCGATGAGGAAATCAGACAGAACGCCTAAATGCTGGCCTCTATTTCTTATTTTATACACTAGCAGGATCCCTTCCCCTATTAGTTGCACTAACCTATGTTCAAAACACAGTAGGCTCCTTAAATTTCTTAATCCTCCAATATTGAGTTCAACCAATACCTAATTCCTGATCTAACATCCTCATATGATTGGCGTGTATAATAGCCTTCATAGTAAAAATACCCCTATATGGCCTTCATCTCTGACTACCTAAAGCCCACGTAGAAGCCCCTATTGCAGGATCCATAGTCCTTGCAGCAATCCTGCTAAAATTAGGCGGATACGGCATGCTACGAGTTACATTATTCCTAAACCCARTAACTGATTTTATAGCATACCCATTCATCATATTATCCCTATGAGGCATAATTATAACGAGCTCAATCTGCCTCCGCCAAACGGACCTTAAATCACTTATCGCATACTCCTCCGTTAGTCATATAGCGCTTGTTATCGTAGCTATCCTCATTCAAACACCCTGAAGCTTCATAGGGGCTACAGCATTAATAATCGCCCACGGCCTCACATCCTCTATACTTTTCTGTCTAGCCAACTCCAACTATGAACGAATTCACAGTCGAACAATAATCCTAGCCCGCGGCCTACAAACTCTACTCCCACTAATAGCCACCTGATGACTCCTAGCAAGCCTAACTAACCTAGCCCTGCCTCCAACAATTAATCTAATCGGAGAACTATTTGTAGTCATATCAACCTTTTCATGATCCAACATTACAATTATCCTAATAGGACTAAACATAGTAATTACTGCCCTATACTCCCTTTACATACTTATCATAACCCAACGAGGAAAATTCACACATCACATTAATAATATCACACCCTCCTTCACACGAGAAAACGCACTCATATCACTACATATACTACCCCTATTACTCCTATCCCTAAACCCAAAAATCATCCTAGGCCCCCTTTACTGTAAATATAGTTTAAACAAAACATTAGATTGTGAACCTAATAATAGAAGACTGCTAACTTCTTATTTACCGAAAAAGTACGCAAGAACTGCTAACTCTATGTCCCATGTCTAACAACATGGCTTTTTCGAGCTTTTAAAGGATAGAAGTTATCCGTTGGTCTTAGGAACCAAAAAATTGGTGCAACTCCAAATAAAAGTAATAAAAATATTCTCCTCATTCACACTAATAACACTACTCCTACTAACCGTACCCATCATAATAACAAATTCCAATATTTACAAATCCTCTAAATTCCCACTCTATGTAAAAACAATTATTTCATACGCCTTTATCACTAGTACAATTCCTACAATAATATTTATTCATACAGGACAAGAAATAATTATCTCAAACTGACACTGACTAACTATCCAAACCCTCAAACTGTCACTCAGTTTTAAGATAGACTATTTCTCAGTAATATTTGTTCCCATCGCATTGTTCGTCACATGATCTATTATAGAATTCTCAATATGATATATACACGCAGACCCCTATATTAACCAGTTCTTTAAGTATCTACTCTTATTCCTCATCACAATACTTATTCTCGTTACCGCAAACAACCTCTTTCAACTATTTATCGGTTGAGAAGGAGTCGGAATCATATCATTTCTACTTATCGGATGATGATACGGACGGGCAGACGCAAACACAGCAGCCCTGCAAGCAATCCTATACAACCGCATTGGCGATATTGGATTTATCCTAGCAATAGCATGGTTCTTAACAAATCTTAACACCTGAGACTTCCAACAAATCTTCACACTCGATTCAAACAACTCCAACCTACCCTTAATAGGCCTAGTACTAGCCGCAACCGGAAAATCCGCACAATTTGGTTTACACCCATGGCTACCCTCTGCAATAGAAGGCCCAACCCCTGTATCAGCATTACTCCACTCAAGCACAATAGTGGTAGCAGGCATCTTCCTACTAATCCGCTTCTATCCCCTAACAGAAAATAACAAATTTATCCAGTCCATTATATTATGCCTAGGAGCAATTACCACACTATTTACAGCAATATGCGCCCTTACCCAGAACGACATCAAAAAAATTATTGCCTTCTCCACATCCAGCCAATTAGGCCTTATAATAGTAACAATTGGTATCAACCAACCTCACTTAGCATTCCTTCATATCTGTACTCACGCTTTCTTCAAAGCTATACTATTCATGTGCTCCGGCTCTATTATTCATAACCTTAATAACGAACAAGACATTCGAAAAATAGGAGGCCTATTTAAAGCAATGCCATTTACTACAACAGCCCTCATTATTGGCAGTCTCGCACTTACAGGAATACCCTTCCTCACTGGTTTCTACTCCAAAGACCTAATCATTGAATCCGCCAACACGTCGTACACCAACGCCTGAGCCCTCTTAATAACACTAGTCGCCACTTCTTTCACAGCAATTTACAGCACCCGCATTATCTTCTTTGCACTTCTAGGACAACCCCGATTTTCAACCTTAATTCTCATTAACGAAAACAATCCCCTCCTAATTAACTCAATTAAACGCCTATTAATCGGAAGCCTATTCGCAGGATTTATCATTTCCAATAACATTCCCCCTATAGCAATCCCCCAAATAACTATACCTCACTACTTGAAGATAACAGCCTTAACAGTTACAATCCTAGGTTTCATTTTAGCACTAGAAATTAGCAACATAACCCACAACCTAAAATTTAATTATCCATCAAACATCTTCAAATTCTCTAACCTATTAGGATATTACCCCACAATTATACACCGCCTAACCCCCTACATAAACCTAACAATAAGTCAAAAATCAGCATCATCCCTTCTAGACTTAATTTGACTAGAAAATATCCTACCAAAAACCACTGCACTATTCCAAACAAAAATATCCATCACAGTTACAAACCAAAAAGGCCTAATCAAATTGTATTTCCTCTCCTTCCTAGTCACAATCCTTGTCAGCACTTTCTTACTTAATTTCCACGAGTAATTTCCATAATTACTACAACACCAATTAACAAAGATCAACCAGTTACAATAACCAATCAAGTACCATAGCTATATAAAGCAGCAATTCCTATAGCTTCCTCACTAAAAAAGCCAGAATCCCCTGTATCATAAATCACCCAATCCCCTAACCCATTAAACTCGAACACAATTTCCACCTCTTTATCTTTCAACACATAATAAACTATTATAAACTCCATTAACAAACCGGTAATAAACGCCCCTAAAACAGCCTTATTAGAAACCCAAATCTCAGGATATTGTTCAGTAGCCATAGCCGTTGTATAACCAAACACCACCATCATCCCTCCCAAATAAATTAAGAAAACCATTAATCCTAAAAAAGACCCACCAAAATTCAACACAATACCACAACCAACTCCACCACTCACAATTAGACCCAACCCTCCGTAAATAGGCGAAGGCTTTGAAGAAAACCCCACAAAACCAACCACAAAAATAATACTTAAAATAAATACAATGTATATTATCATTATTCTCGCGTGGAACTAACCACGACCAATGATATGAAAAACCATCGTTGTCATTCAACTACAAGAACACAAATGACCAATGTACGAAAAACACACCCACTAATAAAAATTGTAAACAACGCATTCATTGATCTCCCAGCCCCATCAAACATCTCATCATGATGAAACTTTGGCTCCCTCCTAGGTATCTGCTTAGTTCTTCAAATTTTAACAGGCCTATTCCTAGCAATACACTACACATCCGACACAACCACAGCATTTTCTTCCGTTACTCACATCTGCCGAGATGTCAACTATGGCTGAGTCATCCGATATATACACGCAAATGGAGCATCAATATTCTTCATCTGCCTCTTCATGCACGTAGGACGGGGCCTATACTACGGATCATACATTTTCCTAGAAACATGAAATATTGGAGTAGTTCTTTTATTTACAACTATAGCCACAGCATTCATAGGATATGTCCTACCATGAGGACAAATATCATTCTGAGGAGCAACAGTCATCACCAATCTCCTTTCAGCAATTCCATACATTGGCACAAACCTAGTCGAATGAATCTGAGGAGGATTTTCAGTAGATAAGGCAACCCTTACCCGCTTCTTTGCCTTCCACTTTATTCTCCCATTTATCATCGCAGCTATTACCATAGTCCATCTTCTGTTTCTCCATGAAACAGGATCCAATAATCCCACAGGAATCTCATCAGACATAGATAAAATTCCATTTCACCCATACTACACCATCAAAGACATTCTAGGCGCCCTACTACTAATCCTAGTCTTAATACTCCTAGTTCTATTCGCCCCCGACCTACTCGGAGATCCTGACAACTATACCCCAGCAAACCCACTTAACACACCCCCTCACATTAAACCTGAATGATACTTCTTATTCGCATATGCAATTCTACGATCAATCCCCAACAAACTAGGAGGGGTCCTAGCCCTAGTTCTCTCCATCCTAATCCTAGTTCTCATACCCCTACTCCACACATCCAAACAACGAAGTATAATATTTCGACCAATTAGTCAATGTCTGTTCTGAATTCTAGTAGCAGACCTACTAACACTCACATGAATCGGAGGACAACCGGTCGAACATCCATATATTATCATTGGACAACTAGCATCTATCATATACTTCCTTCTCATCTTAGTTTTAATACCAACAGCCAGCACTATCGAAAACAATCTCCTAAAATGAAGACAAGTCTTTGTAGTATATTAAATACACTGGTCTTGTAAACCAGAAAAGGAGAACAACCAATCTCCCTAAGACTCAAGGAAGAAGCTATAGCCCCACCATCAACACCCAAAGCTGAAGTTCTATTTAAACTATTCCCTGAAACGCTATCAATATAGTTCCACAAACATAAAGAGCCTTTTCAGTATTAAATCTGCTAAAAAATTAAAAAATCAATACCGACCTTGTACTCGTGACCCATTATAAACGCGCCAAAACATACAACCCACACAATACACCATACTACCTATACACTCGCTTCAACCCCACAAACACAATACAACCCACCACATAACAAAATATAACATGTACTCATTGCATGATCTAGCCCTCCTCGCACGGGTGGGTACATAATATTAATGTAATACGGACATATTATGTATATAGTACATTAATTGATTTACCCCTTGCATATAAGCCAGTACAATTTACCTATTAATAGTACATAGTACATGTCATTATATACCGTACATAGCGCATTTAAGTCAAATCCGCCCTTGCCAACATGCGTATCCTGCCCATTAGATCACGAGCTTAACGACCATGCCGCGTGAAACCAGCAACCCGCTTGTCAGGGATCCCTCTTCTCGCTCCGGGCCCATTAATTGTGGGGGTAGCTATTTAATGAATTTTATCAGACATCTGGTTCTTTCTTCAGGGCCATCTCACCTAAAATCGCCCACTCTTTCCTCTTAAATAAGACATCTCGATGGACTAATGGCTAATCAGCCCATGCTCACACATAACTGTGCTGTCATACATTTGGTATTTTTTTATTTTTGGGGATGCTTGGACTCAGCTATGGCCGTCTGAGGCCCTGACCCGGAGCATTTATTGTAGCTGGACTTAACTGCATCTTGAGCACCAGCATAATGGTAGGCACGAGCATCACAGTCAATGGTCGCAGGACATATTTGTATTTTACTACACACCATTACTCTTATTTCCCCCCCCCGGCCCACTTTTTTTCCCCCCTTAAATATTTACGACCCTTTTTAACACATTTTTCCCAAGATACTTATTTAAAATTTTCCTGTTTTCAATACTCAAATTGATACTCTAACCAAGGTAAATATATAAACACCCATCTTTTTTTCCACCCATACA